TGAAAATGATAAAAAAAGGGGTATCCCCTGACCTCTACAAGTCTTGGGTTTATATCAATAAACAAAGAGGGAAAAATTTAAACAACGAATTTATAAATAGAATTGAAGCCTTAGATAGAAAATATCTTTCTTTGAATATACTCGAAACAAGGACTCGATTGTGTAACGATGATTCTACAAAAGAATACTTATCCAAAGGGTATGATCCCTTTTTGAACGGATCATATCGGAGAACAATTCACAAAAGTCCTTCACCATCAATCCTAAAAAAAACTTCGATAGACAATTTCTTAAATCAATTTGGGATAAACCGAATTCACGGTATCCTTCTTCTTGATACTTTTTTCCTAGAAGTTGAACAGAAAATGAATAGATTTGCTAAAAAATCATTATCAACAGAAATTGTTGATTTCTTAACTTTCATCAGTAAAATAGATTCAGAAAAAAAAACAAAATATTTGAACTATTTTAATTTTGTAAATAAGGATGCTAATCATCAAAAAATTCGTAGAAAATCAATTAAAATAAAAGAAATCATTAAAAAAGTCCCTCGATGCACATACAAATTAATCACGGATTTGGAACAACAATCAGGAGAACATCAAGAAGACGTTCCAGTAGATCATCAAATTCGCTCAAGAAAAGCGAAACATGCAGTAATTTTTACTGGTAACAAGCAAGAAATTGATCCTAATACTAATAAAGATATTAATACACCCGATCAAACAGACCAAGTAGCTTTGATGCGCTATTCACAACAATCAGATTTTCGACGAGGTATAATCAAAGGTTCTATGCGGGCTCAAAGGCGTAAAATAGTAATTTCGAAATTGTTTCAAGCAAACGCGCATGCCCCTCTTTTTTTGAACAGAATGAAAAAATCCCCTCTTTTTTCTTTTGATATCTCCGGGTTTATTAAACAAATTTTAAAAAATTGGGTAGGAAAAAGGAAAGTATTCAAAATTGTAGAGTATACAGAAGAGCAAACAAAAAGAAAAGAAAAAAATGAGGAGAACAAAAGAAAGGAGAAAGCACAAATAGAGATAGCAGAGGCCGGGGATACCATACTTACGCAAGTAATAAGAAGTTGCATGTTAGTAACTCAATCCATTTTTAGAAAATATATTCTATTTCCTTTATTGATAATCGCGAAAAATATTGGACGTATATTCCTATTGCAACTTCCTGAATGGTCTGAGGATTTACAGGACTGGAATAGAGAGATTTATGTTAAATGTACTTATAATGGTGTTCCATTTTCAGAAACAGAATTTCCGAAAAATTGGTTGACAGAGGGTATTCAGATAAAAATCTTCTTTCCTTTCTGTCTAAAACCTTGGCACAAATCGAAACTACGATACTCTCAGAACAATTTAATGAAAACGAAAAAAGAAAAAGATGATTTTTGTTTTTTAACAGTTTGGGGAATAGAAGCTGAATTTCCTTTTGGTTCACCCCGAAAGCGGCCTTCCTTTTTTAAACCAATTTTCAAGGAATTCAAAAAACAAATTGGAAAATTAAAAAAGAAGTATTTTCGAGTTCTAATAGTTTTCAAAGGAAAAACAAAATCACTTCGAAAAGCTTCAAAAGAAACAAAAAAATGGATTATCATGAGTTTTATAAAAAAAAAAATAAAAAAACTTTCAAAAGTAAATCCAATTCTATTATTTCAATTAAGAGAAGTATATGAATCGAGTGAAAATAAAGGAGAAAAAGATTCCATAATCAGCAATCAAAAAATTAACAAACCCGTTAGTAAAATTGGATCTACCAATTGGTCAAATTCTTCATTGACAGAAAAAAAGATGAAAGATCTGACTGATAGAACAAGTAAAATTCGAAATCAAATAGAAAGAATTAGAAAAGAGAAGAAAAAAAGCACTACAAGAATAAATATAACTAATATTAGTCCTAACAAAATAAGTTATAATGCTAAAAGATTAGCAAAATGGAAAATATTAAAAAGAAGAAATGCTCGATTAATCTCTAAATTATCCCCCTTTTTTAACTTCTTGATTGAAAGAATATACACATATATGTTTTTATCTATCATTAATATTCCCAGAATGAATATAGAACTTTTTCTTAAATCAACAAAAAAAATTATTGAGAAATTCATTTACAATAATGAAAGAAAGCAAGAAAATATTAATAAAAAAAATAAAAATCCAATTCCGTTTCTATCAACTATAAAAAAGCCGCTTGATAGTATTAGTAAAAAAAATTCATATTATTTTTATGACTTATCCTACATGTCACAAGCATATGTATTTTACAAATTATCAAAAATCCAAGTTAGTAACTCGTCTAAATTAAGATCTATTCTTCAATATCAAGGAATCCGTTTTTTTCTTAAGCCTGAAATAAAGGATTCTTGTGAAATAGAAGAGATGTTTCATTCGAAATTAGGAGTTTCGAGTTATAAAAGGAATCAATGGAAAGGATGGTTGAAAAGCTGTAATTACTACGATTTATCCCAGAGGAGATGGTCTAGATTAATATCAGAAAAGTGGCGAAATAGAGTTCGCCACTGTCGTATGACGAAAAGGGAAAATTTAAGCAAATGGCATTCATATGAAAAAAACGAATTAATTGATTCCAAAAAACAACAAAAAATTGAAGTCTATTCATTATTATTAGTGAATAAATCGAATAAAAAAGATAATTTTCAAAAATACCATATATATGATCTTTTATCATATAAATTTTTAAATTATGATTATGAAAATAAAACAGAATGCTTTTTTTCTAGATTTCCGTTTCAAGGAAATAAGAACCAAGAGATTTCTTATAACACACATAAAGACACCCTTTTTGATATGCTGAAGAGTATTTATATCAATAATTTTCTAGGAAAGGTAGATATTCTACCTATGGAAAAAACTGCGGATAGAAAATATTTTGATTGGAAAATTATCAATTTTTCTCTTAATTCTCAAATAATAATTAATAAAAAAGATCTTTTTTATCTTATTATTCCAGAAATCAATCCAACAAACTCCCACAAAGTATTTTTTGATTGGATGGGAATGAATGAAAAAATGTTAAAGCATCCCATATCGAATCTTGAACTTTGGTTCTTCCCAGAATTTGTGTTACTTTATAATGCATATAAAACAAAACCCTGGTTTATACCAAGTAAATTACTTCTTTTAAATTTGAATAGAAATAAAAAAAGTAGTGAAAATAAAAAGATCAATGAAAAGCAAAAAAGAAGTTTTTTGATACCATCGACTAAAAATCATCGAAATCAAGAACAAAAAGAATCCACAGGACGAAGATACCTTCGCTCTATTCTTTCACAAGAAAAAGACATTGAAGAAAATTATGAAAGATCAGACATGAAAAAAGGGAAAAAGCAAAAACAATACAAAAGTAACACAGAAGTAGAACTAGATTTATTCCTGAAACGTTATTTGCTTTTTCAATTGAGATGGGACGATACTTTGAATCAAAAAATGATCAATAATATCATGGTATATTGTCTCCTCCTTAGACTGATAGATCCAAGAAAAATTATTATATCCTCAATTCAAAAGAGAGAAATGAGTTTGGATATAATGTTGATTCAGAAGAGTTTAACTCCTACAGAATTGATGAAAAGGGGAGTATTGATTATAGACCCCATTCATTTGCCTGGAAACGACGATGGACAATTGATTATGTATCAAATCATAGGTATTTCCTTATTTCATAAGAGTAGGCACCAAACTAATCAAAAATACCAAGAACAAAGATATGTTTCTAAGAATAATTTTTATGAAGCTAGTTCACCACATCAAAGAATAACTGAAATTATGCACAAAGCTCATTTAGATTTGCCTGTTCCTGAAAATATTTTATCGTTTAGATGTCGTAGAAAATTGAGAATTCTGATTTGTTTCAATTCAAAGAGTAGGAATGGTGTAGATAGAAATTCAGTATTTTGGAACGAGAAGAACGTAAAAAACAGCAACCAAGTTTCGTCTGATAATAAACATCTGGATAGAAAGAAAAATAAATTAATTAAATTAAAGCTTTTTCTTTGGCCTAATTATCGATTAGAAGATTTAGCTTGTATGAATCGTTATTGGTTTGATACCAATAATGGCAGTCATTTTTGTATATTAAGGATACGGATGTATCCACGAATTAAAAATTCGTGAATAATACACTTTTTCACTATATGCTTACTATATACTTATATACTTACTATATGCTTATAGGGTATATGAAAGCAACCAAATACACACATCACATGTCTTACATTTCATTCGAATAGCTAATACGGAATTTGTCTCAATTAGATCGCAAAAGAAATCAACAGAACCTGCTTCATTTTCGGTCTAAATTCTTCGATGCGAAAAAGTACCAATCCTTTTCTATCCTCTATCTAAATCCAATTTAAAATTGGTTGGATTGATTGATTTTACTTCAGAAAATTAGGAGTTCAGAAATTGTATATACCACATTAAAATGAATGGCATTATTATTACTGATCAGTAAAATCCATATCTGTAAAAAAAGGGGGCAAAGGCATTTTTTTATGGTCAAAAATTCATTCATTTCGATTATTTCTCAAAAAGAAAACGAAGAAAACAGAGGGTCTGTTGAATTTCAAGTATTCAGTTTCACCACTAAAATAAGGAGACTTACTTCACATTTGGAATTGCACAAAAAGGACTCTTCATCTCAGAGAGGTTTGCGAAAAATTTTGGGAAAACGTCAGCGGCTGCTGGCTTATTTGTCAAAAAAGAATATAGGGCGTTATAAAGAATTAATCGGTGCGTGGGGTATTCGAGAAATAAAAACTCGTTAATTTGAAGTGTGATACCATTTAAACTTATTCGTTTCCATTTTGATGAACTTCTTTTTACTTTTAGAAACGCACGGAAGAATGACTCGAGAAAAAAAACTTATGATTGCATCAACTACAAGAAAAGACCTCATGATAGTCAATATGGGCCCTCACCACCCATCAATGCATGGTGTTCTTCGACTGATAGTTACTCTCGACGGTGAAGATGTTATTGACTGTGAACCAATATTGGGTTATTTACATAGAGGGATGGAGAAAATTGCGGAAAATCGAACAATTATACAATATTTGCCTTATGTAACGCGTTGGGATTATTTAGCTACTATGTTCACAGAAGCAATAACTGTAAATGGACCGGAACAGCTAGGTAATATTCAAGTACCTCAAAGGGCTAGCTATATCAGAGCTATTATGTTGGAATTGAGTCGTATCGCTTCCCATTTGTTATGGCTTGGCCCTTTTATGGCAGATATTGGGGCACAGACTCCTTTCTTCTATATTTTTCGAGAACGAGAATTGATATATGACCTATTCGAAGCTTCCACCGGTATGCGCATGATGCATAATTATTTTCGTATCGGAGGAGTAGCTGCTGATCTACCTCATGGCTGGATAGATAAATGTTTGGATTTTTGCGATTATTTTTTAACCGGGGTTGCTGAATATCAAAAGCTTATTACACGGAATCCTATTTTTTTAGAACGAGTTGAAGGCGTAGGCATTATTGGCGCAGAAGAAGCACTAAATTGGGGTTTATCAGGATCAATGCTACGAGCTTCCGGAATACAATGGGATCTTCGTAAAGTTGATCGTTATGAGTGTTACGATGAATTTGATTGGGAGGTTCAATGGCAAAAAGAAGGGGATTCATTAGCGCGTTATTTAGTACGAATCAGTGAAATGACAGAATCCATAAAAATTATTCAACAGGCCCTGGAAGGAATTCCAGGGGGACCCTATGAGAATTTAGAAATCCGACGCTTTGATAGAATAAAAAACCCTGAATGGAATGATTTTCAATATCGATTTATTAGTAAAAAACCTTCTCCAACTTTTGAATTGTCGAAACAAGAACTTTATGTAAGAGTTGAAGCACCAAAAGGTGAATTGGGAATTTTTATGATAGGAGATTGGAGTGTTTTTCCTTGGAGATGGAAAATTCGACCACCGGGTTTTATCAACTTGCAAATTCTTCCTCAGTTAGTTAAAAGAATGAAATTGGCTGATATTATGACGATACTAGGTAGCATAGATATCATTATGGGAGAAGTTGATCGTTGAAATGATAATTGATACAACTGAAATACAAACTATCAATTCTTTTTCCAGATTGGAATCCTTAAAAGAGGTCTATAGGATCATATGGATGCTTGTCCCTATTTTGACTCTTGTATTAGGAATCACACTAGGTGTACTAGTAATTGTTTGGTTAGAAAGAGAAATATCTGCAGGAATACAACAACGTATTGGACCTGAATACGCTGGGCCTTTAGGAATTCTTCAAGCTCTAGCAGATGGTACAAAACTACTTTTCAAAGAGAATCTTCTTCCATCTAGAGGCGATACTCGTTTATTCAGTATCGGGCCATCCATAGCGGTCATATCCATTTTACTAAGTTATTCAGTAATTCCTTTTAGCTATCGACTTATTCTAGCTGATCTTAGTATTGGTGTTTTTTTATGGATCGCCGTTTCAAGCCTTGCTCCCGTTGGACTTCTTATGTCGGGATATGGATCAAATAATAAATATTCCTTTTTAGGTGGATTAAGGGCTGCTGCTCAATCAATTAGTTATGAAATACCATTAACTCTATGTGTATTATCAATATCTCTACGTGTGATTCAGTGAGACATAAAAATTCCCCTATTTCTTTTATTTCTAGCAAGAAAGTTAAATGAACTGAATATCTATTTTCTATTTTTTTATTCATCATTGGGGTTGATAAAATAAACCAGATAGTTATATGAGTGAAATAAAACGGCTTAAAGATTTGCTGTTAAAGGAATTCAATCTCATTTCCTATGTACAAGAATTAACTGAAAGTAAAGACATAAGCAGTCGAGACTGTTTACCCCAAGATTAGTTGATTAGTCATCATGACTTGAAGCGGGTTCAAAAGATCAACTTATGGGGTTTTTACCATCTATTAACATAGCGATTGCCCCAATGGGAGATTCAAACAAAATGAGTGGATGGTTAGGAAGACCAAGATACACAAAGGATTAATAATAGAGATTCTGGAAATTATCCAATAGGATATTTCTTTATAGAAAAGGAATTTGAGTTCGGGCTTTAAGTTGGTAGAAATGATTAAGAAGTACCCCCCACAATTTCGATCTAGAGTATGTTCCTATCCACCGATTAAGTAAATAACTATCAAGAACGAAGAAATCTTTTACTTTGGATAATGTCCCCTTTTTTTTTGAGAAAGGAGAATAGGAACGAAATAAAATAGAAAGACTAGAATTGCAAAAAGAGATCTTTTTTTTTATTCATACCTATCTTTATTTAGAAAGATAGAATTCTTATTATGAAATGCAATCGCTAATTCTTTTTCGTAATCGAAAAGGATAGGTTGAGATATCTATGTGATATTCGTCTAAAAAGCCTTTTTTTATTCAAGGATAAAGTTTTTAATCAACAAATAAAAATGAAAATTCTTAAAAGATGAGATCAATTCAGAAGCACTTTATTTATTCGA